CTAATCCCGAATTATAGAGCTATGACACAATCAAACCCGAACGAACAAAATGTTGAATTGAATCGTACCAGTCTCTACTGGGGGTTATTACTCATTTTTGTACTTGCTGTTTTATTTTCCAATTATTTCTTCAATTAGAAAAACGAAAGAAAAAAATTAAATAATAATTCTAGGCATTCTCTTAGCCCATTCGGAAAGATCGCATCTCATAAAATTATCCATGACTGTTTATGTCTTTAGCATGACCACCTGATGAAATTGGAGGGAAGTGGAGTACATGGCCGATACTACTGGAAGGATTCCTCTTTGGATAATAGGTACTGTAACTGGTATTCTTGTGATCGGTTTAATAGGTATTTTTTTTTATGGTTCATATTCCGGATTAGGTTCATCCCTATAGTAATTGAATGAATTGAGTTGTAGACATGAAAGCGTAGGAACTCAACGGGACTCCCTTCTTTAGTTGTTTGATTCGAGGGGAAAGGACCCGTTGGGTTCTTAAGAATCAGAGTCTTTTTTGGATCTAAATTACAAAGTCGATTTATTTTTCTGCTGTTTCAAAAAATTCCATTCTATTTTTTCTGATGATGCTTTTGTAAAATGAACTTCATTGATTGATTCAGAACACCTCTTCTTAATCTTGATAGTATCTATGGGTCCTTTCCAAGTTAGGGAATCACTCAATTTACTTGATTCTATCTATTTTCGATTTTTATAGATTAGATATCGTCCAAATACTTTCTATACTTTAGTACCGTACCCTATTTTTTTTTTACTATATTTATTTTAGTAGCTCAGAAAAATGGAAATTTTTGATTTTTAGTAGTTGATTGAATAAGTCCTATTTAATTAATATAAGAAAATTCCTTCTTTTTTTTTTGTTTGTCCACTACTTTCTTTTTATTAGACGTAATAAATTGAAAAAAAAAAGTTCTGCTACATCTCGAAAACCGAAACCAAGACTAGGAATTTTTGCCGAAGAGGATCAAAAATCATTACTCTTTCGACACAAGAAAAGGAATTTTCTACACTCCTTTCTTGTGTCGAAGACTAGGAAGACGAATAATGCCTCCTGAAATTAGTCGATAAATCCGCGAGTCTAGAAATTCATTTCGGCCAATTGAACCTTCTCGAACTGTTTCTTTTTAAGAACCAAAAAGATTTGTGCCAAAATAACAGATCCCAAGAAGAACAAAAGACCTTGGACACGGAATGCATCTTGAAGTACTATTTCGGCATCTCCCTGTCCAAATCCACCCACATTAGGATTACTCGTTAATGGTTGATCAACTTTGATGGATTCACCCTCTGAAACAAGAAGTTCTGGTCCTGGAGGGATAATATCAACCACTTGATGTCCATCCGATGGATCTGTTATGGTTATTTCATATCCCCCTTTTTCTTTTCGTATGATTTTACTTACTATACCCGCTCCCGTAGCATTATAAACTGTATTGTTACTCTTGCTACCGTCGAGATAAATCTGACCCCTTCCCCTATTTCCTCCTACGTATATAGGATATTTTAAGAAGTGAACCTCTTTCTTAGTAGCGGGGTCGGGGGAAAGGATAGGAAAGGTGATTTCACTATATTTCTGCCCAGGTACAGGCCCTATCACAAGAATATTTGTTTTATTGGGACGATAGTTCTGAAAAGATAAATTCCCAATCTTTTCTTTCATCTCGGGAGAAATACGATCGGAAGGGGCTAATTCAAACCCCTCCGGTAAAATAAGAACAGCCCCTACATTCAACCCCCCTTTTTTACCATTAGCAAGAACTTGTTTCACTTGCTTATCATAAGGGATTCGAACAACTGCTTCAAATACAGTATCAGGAAGTACCGCTTGTGGAACCTCAATATCCACGGGCTTATTAGCTAAATGGCAATTGGCACATACAATACGCCCAGTCGCTTCTCGTGGATTTTCATAACCTTGCTGCGCAAAAATGGGATATGCACTTGAAATGGATGAGCGAGTTATGATATATATCATGAGCGATACGGAAATAAATCGAGTAATCTGTTCCTTTATCCAAGAAAAAGTATTTCTAGTTTGCATGGCCTAATCATTGATCCGAAAATTTCTACAATAAATTGGGTAGGTCACTAGTATAGTTCCCTAGCCACGATTCTGCTATTTACTGAAAGCATTTTACTGGAATACTTTAGGATGAAAATCACCCGGATAGAATGTTTTTAATACTTATGTAGAACTACATAGTAAGAAACATCCTAAGTGGATTAGATTCATATTGGTGAATCATTTATCAATCATTCATTGAATGATAAATAACTACAAGTGACGGAGATACACGATTTAAATAACGGAAAATCCAATATTTAAAAATAGTATCCAGAATAACCGGAAAAGTGGAAACAAGACCCGATATAATTTGATCATTATGAACAAATCCAAAATCTTTGTAGACAGAACCAATCATTAGTTCCCAACCGTGTGGTGAATGAAATCCAATACATAAATCGGTTAATAAAAGAATCAAAAAAGCTTTTACTGTATCACTTAAATTATATATGAATTCCTGAGCCCAAGAGTTAAGAATAACAAGTTCCTCATTACCTAAAATAGAATAACCACTTAGAATAACAAAACAGATTAGATTTGTCGAAAAGTCTAAAATCGTATGGATACGATCCTCATTGTGTATCTTGATTAATTGGATCGTTTCTTTGTGCATTTCTATAGGAAGCTTTTGTAGATATATCTCGGAGTATTCCTTAATCATTTCGTCCAAGACGAGGATTTCCTCTAATTCTATAAACTTTTCTAGAATACTTTTTTCTTGAATATCATTCAAAAAAATTTCAGATCGACCAGTATTCGACCAATTAGTAATCCAAGATTCCATACTTTTAGTCAATGAAAGAGAAATCCACCAGGGCAAAAATAATATCGATGCAAGATACAAAAAGGGAGGGAATGCTTTCTTTTTCTTTTTTGCCATTTTTCACCTGTGAATTTTTAATTCACCCACTTCATTCGTCCACTCTATGTGATCGAATGTTTCTTTCAAACATGAGTTATAGACAAGGTATCAACTCTATGAATCCATTTTATTTGCGATTTTGTTTGAATCGAGAAAGAATACCGAAATAGATTAAGACTCTACTTCGAGTTTGACTGAAGAAATAATCAAAAATATTGTTTCCAGATATCTCAATTCATTAAATTCAAACAAGTGGCTCCTTTCAATGAATGACCGAAAGAAGTACCTTAAAGAATGAATATTCTTGAGATTTTGAGACGAAAGAATTACTTTTCAATCAAAATCGCAAATATTTGGAAAAAATTCCAACAGTTCCCCATAGCCAATAATAGAATAATTGGGCGAAGATAAAAAAAAATGAGCGACAAAACAAGAAAAAAATGGGACCAGTTATCATTTGATAAAAAGGAAATAATTTACAAGATTTATTTGCATCTAAAATATCACTTCCAACAAACATTGGAAAAAAAGAGAAATCTCTTTCTTTCGAAACTTAAGTTATGTTATAGAAAAACAGGATTCTTTCATCTTTCCCTCCTGCTGAGAAAGCATTCCTCAGCTCCTTTTCTTACAAGACTTCAATTGGTACGCGCAAGAAATAGGCCAATTCTGCGGCTTTTTTTTCCATTTCTCGTGGAGTCAAATTCTCATCAGTACGGGTCAACGGAATAGCCCCCCGGCCTCTGATGTCCATATAAAGGACACGACGAGCATAAATCCCTTCTTTAACTTCTATTCTAACGGATTGAATATCTTTTATACGGAATCGAAGGAATATGCGACGATTTTTTCCAGGAAATCCCCAACGAAAAATACACACCATTCCTTCCTTTCTATCAAAAAGATCATAACCACTACCTACATTCCAGGAAATTGTACACCACAAATAGGAACTAATAAAGAGACCCGCGATACCGTAGAAAGACATTACGATACCTTGTGGAAAAAAAATGATTTGCTGAGACGGAACAAAAGATATCAAATTTCTACCAAGATAACTGGAAGTTCCAACTAATAAGAATCCTAGTGAACCTAAAAAAACGATAAGGGCCCAGCAAAAATTACTTAGTTTTCGAGATCCCGTTATAAGTTCTATCCATATATGTTCTGATCGCCAACTCATACTTGATCCGATTGCATTTTTTTGGAATTGAGAGAATACCCCAAATTATTTTGACTGTATTTTTTTTGTTTCCGAAGGAACTCTCATCAACTAGCACTAGTTTGATGTGAACTAGCACTAGTTTGATGTGAACCTTTAGGAGTAATTCATCAAATTGGTTAGATCTAAAATAATAACATACCCTTCATATGGTCCCAATATCCATATTGATATACATATAGCTCCACCACCTTTACATTTTAGGCCTCCAGTGATCCTGATCTATTTGAAACTAGCTAGAATTCATTTACCCATAGATCGTTTTCTGTAAGCATAAGAGCTTTTTCCTGTATGTTCGGCGGAAATCACATGTTATACCATATTTCCCGAAATAAATATCGGTGTTATGCTACAAGTCTAAGTTTAAAAAAAAAAGGATAAGAGAAAATTGGGTCCCCTCAGATCTAAACAATCTTGTTTTTTTGAACATGAAGAAATAAAGAAGCCATTGCAATTGCCGGAAATACTAGGCCTACTAAAGGCACAAAAATAGAGGGAAAATTGAAAGTTGTCATACAAAGGGTACCTCGATTTACTATATTGTACCTATTTATTTTTTTTAATATCATATTTTATACTAATACTAATTATAATTAAGAATTGTAATTATTATGAATTTGTAGTTATTAGTTATTATTAATTAATTCAAGTAATTGAATTAATTCTTTTCTTAACAGAGATCGAAGTATCTATATATCTAAGTCAGTATATAGAATAAGTCCACGCAGTGTAGAACTAAATAAATCGACTTATTCATCTTTTTACATGAAAGATACGTATGATAATCAATTTTTTTATTTTTTTTTCTTCATTTCTTTGTGTTTTATTCTGGTCTTCTAATTTAATAAACAAAGATTTTCTTACAAATTATAGAAAGATTCGTTAGAATGCGACACAATGGGGATTTTTAGTGAAAATGGGATTTTGGTAATTAGTAATGGGAAATCTAGCTAAAAAAAGCGTTATCCGCTACTTTTGATTCTTTCTAGAATTAGATCTTAGGTCACCAAAGAAAACTCCATTCTTATTTTTTTTGAGTCTGATAAGCTAACTACTTGTTAGCTACAAATCAAAAAATTGAACTTAGTGTGCTCTACTTGTTGATTGAATTGGAATTCAAAGGAAAAAAAGCGTGTAGATTAAATAACTCACTTAGAACACCTTTTAAAAGATTACGCGGTACGATTAGGTCGAATAAGCCCTTCTGGAATAAATATTCAGCCGCTTGTACATCTTCGGGTAATGCTTTATTCAATGTTTGTTCAATTACTCTTTTACCCGCAAATGCAACGTAGGAATTGGGTTCGGCAATAATGAGATCTCCCAACATACCAAAACTAGCTGTTACCCCACCAGTAGTAGGAGATGTAAGGATTGATACATACAATAACTTTTTATTTGATTGATAATCATATAAGGCAGACGATATTTTAGCCATTTGCATCAAGCTGAAAGTTCCTTCTTGCATGCGCGCCCCCCCTGAAGCGCACACTATAATAAGAGGTAGAAATTCATTGGCAGCGTACTCAACCAAACGGGTTATTTTCTCGCCCACTACACATCCCATACTACCCCCCAGAAAATGAAAATCCATAACCCCAATTGCTACGGGAATACCATTTATTTGACCTATGCCTGTTTGAATAGCCTCGGTTAATCCTGTCTTTCTTTGAGCAGAATCAATAATTTTTTTATAATTATACTTATAAACCCGCCCCTTCGAATGAAATCGAAGGGGATCCGAAGAGACCATGTCTTCATTCATAGGATCCCAAGTACCGGGGTCAATCGAAGTTTCGATTCTGTCTGAACTACGCATTTTCAAATGATATCCACATTGATTACAAACAAACATGTTTGAAATCAAAACTCTCTTATAAATTAATTCATAACAATTTTCGCATTGACGCCACAACCTCCTGTATCTTGTTGGAATTATATCGAGATCATTAGACCTTTCTCTTAGAGTTAAATCACTACTCCTCGCGCGGGTTCGTATCTTGGATCTCCCTCTTTCACTACTAGTTCTACGTTTATCAAAAATGCACCTAGAAATGTAACTGTCACTACTATCACTTACACTGGACGTATCAATACAGATTTGAGACTGAAGATAACCATCAATGCAACTATTAAGGTGATTATTCCAACTAGATTGAGTATCAGGCATGTAACGAGAATCTTCACTAGTAGATCCATTATTCATATAACCATACTTTGTATAACTATAAAAAAACCTTTCTAGTTCATTCAGAAAAGAACGATTGTTATCAATCTCAAAAATACGATTTTTGATATCAAAATAGATAGAATAAGTATTTCCATTTCTATCCCTAACTAAAAAAGTATCATCAGAGATGAAATTCGGAATGTTTTTAACGCGAAAAAAATGATCGACATTATTGTAACTAGACTTGTTAGAATCCCTCCAACTAGGAATGTTTTGAGCCCTATCTTTTCTCTTCAGATGTTCGTTTTGACTAGTATTTTGAATAGGACCAAGATTTTCCGTTGATTTCCTTATCCCATACCTGCGTTCTACCTCCTTCTTAAACACCATCGAATTAAACCACCACCTTTCCATAGAGTTTTCGTGCCCCCTATTTGCATAAAAATACAATAGATGAATAGTCATTCGATCCACAATTCTTTATTTTTATTTGAATATCTTATTTCTTATCAGACTAAACATAGAAATTGAATCATAACTAATAAGAAGTTTGAATAAAAAGTTTGAAAAAGTATTCTATTTTGTGGGAATCCGAGGGTAAGACTTCACTATATATGAATATGAATAGGGTGGAATCCCCTTTCGTTCTAAATAGAACGAGTTTTTCCTATGTCTTCTCATCAAACAAAAAAAAAAGCAATATTTGTTCTCTCCTAGAGACAGTTTTTTCGTAAAATCTCGTCTAATAACTAACTCTAACTAATAAATTAAGGTTATATTCCAACATGGAACGAAAAAAAAAGACAACATCAACATACAGGATGGGTCGAAAGATTTGTGATATTTCGCTTGATTCAAAGAAATTACAGGATATATAAAGAATATACCAATCCTAAAGATCCATAGGTTTAATTGTGGATCCAAGACAACACTAGAAACATTTGAGTCTTAGATTTTCTATTTCAAATCTTGTCTATCTAGAAAGGTATTTATCCAAAATATATGCAATAGAATCTTTGGATTCGGCTCAATCCTTTTAGTAAAAGATTGGGCCGAGTTTAATTGGACTTCAATTAAGAGAACGGAAGGTAATTACGTGTTATCTTACTTATTATCCTTATTTTTCTGGATCCAAAGTATCCACTGGCTTAAACTCAAAT